AGCTGCACCTACAAATGATATAAATACTACTGTTGCGTTAGCTTTACTTACGTCAGTAGCATATTTTTATGCAGGTCTTAGCAAAAAAGGATTAAGTTATTTCGGTAAATACATTCAACCAACCCCAATCCTTTTACCCATTAACATTTTAGAAGATTTCACAAAACCTTTATCACTTAGCTTTCGACTTTTTGGAAATATATTAGCGGATGAATTAGTAGTTGTTGTTCTTGTTTCTTTAGTACCTTTAGTGGTTCCTATACCGGTCATGTTCCTTGGATTATTTACAAGCGGTATTCAAGCTCTTATTTTTGCAACTTTAGCTGCGGCTTATATAGGTGAATCCATGGAGGGGCATCATTGACTCATTTTCGAAATAGTTTTTTTAGTTTAGTGCAAGCAAATCTATGCCTTGCCAAAGATAATCTATTTAGTGAACATATACATAAATAGACAAAAAGATCTATATGATCTAGAGGAATAGTACAATATTTAGGTACAATATTTATAGAATATTTATAGAACTATATTTATAGAATTGTAAAAAAAGGAAAGAGATCTAAAAGATCTTTTTCCGAAAAAAGATTTTAGAATCCGATTGAATCTAAGATACAGACAGGTGGTTTACATTATGGAAGAAAGACACGTATATGTAATATTAGATATTAACTAGTTATAACTAGTTATATATGAGATAAAATATGTATCTAATCCGCCTAACTACTACTGAAATTTAGGTAAGGAATCCAGGAAAGGTCTTTCTTTTTCATTTAACTGTTTGAATATTAAAAAAAAAGATTCAATTAAGAAAAAAAGGAAAAACAAAAAATTGTATGAATTCTCCGTGGATCGGAACTAAAAAATGGATATCGAAGCGGTTCTGATGATTCAAAAATCTTCTTACTTCAATTCGGAGTTCTTAGTGACCTCGGCTGGATGAAAATTTTTTCGATGGAATAATTAAGTCATAATTTTTTGGTTGATTGTATCATTAACCATTTCTTTATTTTGGTGCGAGGAACTTATCATGAACCCATTGATTTCTGCCGCTTCCGTTATTGCTGCTGGGTTGGCCGTTGGGCTTGCTTCTATTGGACCCGGAGTTGGTCAAGGTACTGCTGCGGGCCAGGCTGTAGAAGGTATCGCCAGACAACCTGAGGCGGAAGGAAAAATACGAGGCACTTTATTACTTAGTCTGGCTTTTATGGAAGCTTTAACTATTTATGGACTGGTTGTAGCATTAGCACTTTTATTTGCAAATCCTTTCGTTTAACCCTATAAAAAATTACGTTTTATTGCCTTGGACTTGCTACTTGCTTTTTCGAATTATAGATTTCACTCCTATAATTACTTTCTTTTTTTTATTGGAACAATTACCTAGGGGAAGGACTGATTTGAGGAATTGGTATACCGACTCGCTTTCTTCCTTCCCCTTTCTTAGGTCCAATCGAAACTTTTTTTAAGTTTTTAAGTTTAAGGAAGTCTTACAACAAAAGAGAAATTTCACAATTGGCAGGAGACCTGGTATCGAGTATCGTTTTTATTCGAGATTCCCAATTGCAAAAAAATCTATTCAGAATAAAAATCGAATAGATTTTTGACTCTATTTAGAAAAGGGTAAATAAATATAAAGAACGAAGAACAAAAATGGATAAAATATCTCTAATATATAGAATAAGAAAAAATAGATAATTAATCTGTCTATAAGAGAAGAGGAGATCATATGAAAAATGTAACCGATTCCTTCGTTTCCTTGGGTCACTGGCCATCCGCCGGGAGTTTCGGGTTTAATACCGATATTTTAGCAACAAATCTAATAAATCTAAGTATAGTCCTCGGTGTACTGATTTTTTTTGGAAAGGGGGTATTAAGCGATTTATTAGATAATCGAAAACAGAGAATTTTGAAAACTCTTCGAAATTCAGAAGAACTCCGCGAGGGGGCCATTGAACAACTGGAAAAAGCCCGGGCCCGCTTGCGGAAAGTTGAAATGGAAGCGGATCTGTTTCGAGTGAACGGATACACTGAGATAGAACGAGAAAAATTATATTTGATTAATTCAACTTATAAGACTTTGGAACAATTAGAAAATTACAAAAATGAAACCATTCATTTTGAACAACAAAGAGCGATTAATCAAGTCCGACAACGAGTTTTCCAACAAGCCTTACAAGGAGCTTTAGGAACTCTTAATAGTTGTTTGACCAATGAATTACATTTACATACTATCAGTGCTAATATTGGCATGTTTGGGACGATGAAAGAAAAAATGGATTAGTTCTTCTATTGTAGGCATTATTTTTTTTTTTGTGAAAAAAAAAAAAAAATAATTTTTAAGAAATACTCATGGTAACCATTCGAGCCGACGAGATTAGTAATATCATCCGTGAACGCATTGAGCAATATAATAGGGAAGTAAAGATTGTAAATACGGGTACTGTACTTCAAGTAGGCGACGGTATTGCTCGTATTTATGGTCTTGATGAAGTAATGGCGGGTG